ATATATGAAATACATATGAGCGGAGGAATAAAGATAAAGAGAATTTTCTATTCCAATTGGAATTTGCAACAGATCAAATTGGAACGAAATTCGAAATTGAGCAATTTTACTTAACTGAGTTAGACTTATGGAGTTTCGTATAGAATAGCAAACCAAAAAGTGATTCCATTTCGACTATTATTATGATATTAATATTCCAATACGATTGGATAACAGATACCGGTAAAATAACTAGATTCGGGATTTGATCTGTTCGATGAGCTAAAGTAAAGACCTAATCATCCGAAACAATCAATATAATCAATAGAAAGTTGATTTTTTTAGCATGTAGTTTTTTTTGTGACTTGAATTGTTAAGCTCAAAGCAAAATAGTTTGCATAGAAGAGATAGATTTTTATCTATTTTTGGTAGTAGAGTTCACATAATACGATTTAAGCGCATAATAAGAACATAAGATAAAGAAGGCCTTTTTTAACCCTATACGGATATATATAGCTATCTATATGTGTCTCTCTTTTTATATTGCAGTTCTATCTATTCTGGACATCACATGTCATGCCCTATCAAAAGTTCTATTTTCTCTCAGAATTATGGACAGATCAGATATTCGATTAGTTATCTGTGTAAGAATTTACAGTCTGGGGTTTACATATATTCCTAATTGTTGTTATAATTGAAATTGAGAAGGATTTTTTTTATTGAAAAGAATCAATACTGATTCCTTACTTACATATCAATTTCAATTTTCTGTTATCCCTAGCATTAGAGAAATACAATTGGGGATTCAAATCCAAGAATTGTTTATGAATTCACATTCAATAGTTAATGGTTCCAATTTGTCTCCTTTTGTGAATGAAAATTGACATTTGGTTTTTTATTTCGGGGAAGGCATTTCCATATTTTATGGTTTAAGTTTAGATAGTATATGTTTTAAGATACTATAAAAATTAATCGAAAAGATAGATCCAATCCAAATCAAAAACAAGGAAGGATTTCTTTTATTTCTATTTCATTTAAATTCATTTTTCATTTAAATTCATTTAAAGGGATTAAGATTAAAAAAATGGGATTTAAAGATGTTTCAAGATGCAAGTAAAAAGGGAAAGGGAATATTTTCGTCTCTTTTTTTTAGCACTTTGGCGACATGGCCGAGCGGTAAGGCGGGGGACTGCAAATCCTTTTTCCCCGGTTCAAATCCGGGTGTCGCCTGATTAACAAAAGACGCAAAATACCTATTATCTTATGTTTTGTTGATATAATTTGTCAAATTTGTCCACAACAGAAGAAGTCGGAGGAAAAGGACTCTTGATACTCCCTTGATTCTAAACATCTGAGGGTTCTGTTTTCTAGAGTACTGTAAATTCTTTAGGAGTCAAGGAAAGTTTATAGTAATGAAAGGAAATCCGTAAATCTTGATATAATAGTCCGCCCAATACTTACTACTAATGTATAGGGACTGTTTCTTGATTGAATGGCGGGATAGAAAATCGAATTAGTAGTTGTGGAAAGCGCGGAAGATACTTTGTATACAAATTCATAAAAATTCTTGAGTACTTAGGAATTTAATTAATCTAATATCGATTGAATAGATAATTGGATTTTACTTATACATATCTATTTTTTTACATACATTTTGACTTTTCTATTTTTATATAACGTACAAAAAGAAATTCTTTCTTTTTGGTTTAGGTAATTCCTAGTCAAGAATGGAGTAGGTTGTCTTCAAATTGTTTTCCAGAGAAAATCGAGAAACGTTAAGGATTAGATCAAATAGAAAGGGCTATGTAAAAAAAAACGAAATAGGAGTATGTAATAGATAACGATCCATTTTGATTCTAGACTTTTCGATTTTTTACTTAATGAAGAACAACAAAATAAAGACTAGGTCTTATTAATCTTATATCTTAGTCTTATTAATCTTCTATCTTAGTAAGATTTTATTAACACTTCCAACTTCCCAGGGTTTTGCCCTTATTTTGTTTTTCTTTGTCCTTGTGTTTAATCTTTTCCAATTCTACTAGCAATCCTATAAGAATTTCTTGCAATATAGAAGAATTTCTTCTAATTAATTCTATTTCTTGAATTCTTTCATCAATGGTATTGGGCAAAATCCCTTTTTTGACTCTGTGCCGACGATTCTATTATTATTAGTATTAGTGAAGAATAATGGAAAATTTATTTCATATTCATATAGATAGGAGACATAATTCACATGGATATAGTAAGTCTCGCTTGGGCTGCTTTAATGGTAGTCTTTACATTTTCTCTTTCACTAGTAGTATGGGGAAGAAGTGGACTCTAAGGATACTATTAATTGAGTTCAGAAATCAAACTGTACCGATTCTTTTAGAGATCGTTCTGCAAAGACTTTTTTAATTTAACTATTGAAATTGAATTCAAATTCAATTGAATTAAAAGGATCTTCATTATATTCGATTATATTCGGGTGGAGTAATGTATTCTATGAATAATATATTAATAATATATGAATAATACCCTTTTAATCTAAGATATCTTATATTCTTCGACAAGTCACATATTGCGCACTTAGTGCTTAGTTTAGTATTTGTTTTATTATTTTAATTTTATTTTAGAAATTGGATTTATGCTATATTTTATTGACTTGACTCATTTCATATCATGATTCAAATCTTTAAAAGATTAAAAAATCTGTGAGGTTTACTTTACTAATCTTTTTCCTCGACACCGGAAAAGGTTTTTATAGAATTCTTTTCCTTGGATGATTTGTTAACTGCTCAATCAATTACTTCTGCCTTCTTCTTCAAAATGGTAAAAATTCTTCAAAATGGTAAAAATTCTTCAAAATGGTAAAAATTCTTCAAAATGGTAAAAAAAGATTTCTTGATTTTCTTTTTTTAATATATATGTTCTTTTATTTATATGTTTATATGCCCAGACTCTTTTTTTTTCCTTTTCATTTATTTTATTCTTTCGTTAAATGCGATTCCGTAATTTCTATTGAAAATAATCAGAAATCTAGGAATTCGAATTGTAAGAGTAAGAGTTGCTTTTCGACTATTTCAGATTAATTGGAATCAACACAAATGAAGAAAAAAGAAATAGAATTGGGGCTTTATGTACATTACATAGAGATAATTGGTTTCTAGATATATGAATATGGATATAAAGATGATATTCTAGATTGATCTACGTTAAGTATATTTTTATTTAAGTATATATTTGTATATAGTACAACTGTATACACTAGAATAACAAAAATAGATAGTATGGTAGAAAGAAAAGTTTTCTTTCTACCATACTATCTGATCTCATAGAATACTGCTGATTCTAGTCCGCTCATTTCATCTAAAACGGCGAAATTTGAATCCTTTTCATTTTCTAATCGCCGATATTAATAAGAACTAAGATGATATTAATAAGAACTAAGAAGTCAAGTTTCATTCAAATTAATCACTTTGACTGACAGTTTTTACGTATATTATAAGTAAAAAGGCAGTAGGAACAAGAATGAACAGCGCAGTAGCAATAAATGCGAGAATATTTACTTCCATAGTCTCACTCTTTCGTTTTTCTTTACTTTGCAATAACTCGGGATTTAATCCCATAGAGATGATAAATCTTTCGCCTCTAAATTCAATGATATGAATTCCATCTCGATGATATCGAATCGAATCAATATCATGAATAACAATATCGGAGCTATCAAATCGATTTATCGTTGAGAATTGAATAGTATAACATAGAAAGATCGTTTATCCATACCGAATCCAAAAATGGATTCCTGGTATAATCGAGAATTTTTTTTTACTTTATTTTTCATTCTTTTCCATTCTTTTTTTTCTATAAAATTCTCGCCTTCCTTAGTACAATCCATTTGTCGAAGTCTCATCTAACCGTGTTTTTTTATTTTGAGACTTAGACTCGTTATAAACAAACCCAAACAAAGAAACAATAGAAGCAAAATGGAGAAAGGGGAATTAAGTTCTAAACTCTTTGTTAATGATCTAATCTTATTGTAAGTAAAACAAAAAAAAAAGTGTGATAAAGACAAGGGCAAGTACAGTATAAAAAAGATCGAATATTCTACCAAATTCAATTTGATTTGTATCGTATAAATAAAAATTTTATTTATGTATGGACTGCCACGAAAGATATGGTACTCGATTCGATTTCATTACACGAATCGGTAGAAATCAAAAAAGTCAAACTCAGTATGGTATCTCTTGGAATATGGTATCTCTTGGAATCCTGAATATAATGTTCTCTATGATTGCACTAATCCATATATGTCTTTATCAATCGGTACTAGTTGAAGAACTGAAAATTCCCATATTTCTATTTGCTTTGATGAGAACTGAAAAACGAAAATAAATATGAAAATAAATAGAAAAAAAAAAGAAATAGAAATAAGAATAGAAATAATAAAAAATAAGAAAAAAGAAAAAGAAAGAAATGGAAATAAGGTTCCCTTTTGAAATGAAATTATACTATTTGTCCTCGTTTGACAGAAAATGGAGAGAGAATTTGATATATATATATATTTTAGTAAATTATTGAATTTTGATCTGTCGGGACTGACGGGGCTCGAACCCGCAGCTTCCGCCTTGACAGGGCGGTGCTCTGACCAATTGAACTACAATCCCAGAGAAATGAAATAAAGTATAGAGCATACATATTCTTATGATTTCATTCAAACCCTTTCTAGTTCGATTTTAGATTGGAATTGCCACGTTGTAACAGAGACGTGAGTTTTCTATTGCTAAACACATGGATATAAACTTTAGCGATAACGACACGGATTACTACTCATTTTTTCATTATGTCAAATCCAAATCGATTGATAATCAATCTTTCAATGAAAAAAGAGTCTTTTTTTCTTTACATTTCTCTTTTTCTTAGACTTTATACTTACAAATCCTGATATGAATCTGGATCAAGAGCAAGATCCGAATTTGTGGAAAAAAAAAATAGAGCAAATCAAATAAATAATAAATAACAGGTAAAAATATATCAGAAATTTTGACTTTTGTCCGCTTTTGTACGTATCAAGCATTTCAAGAGAACAAAGGGGTTATACCATTTCGTGGTGGATCAGTGAATTATTGGGCCGAGCTGGATTTGAACCAGCGTAGACATATTGCCAACGAATTTACAGTCCGTCCCCATTAACCGCTCGGGCATCGACCCAGGAAGAATCAACTCCAGACTTATTATATTAACTTACTATATTTTATTTATATTAACTTAATATATTTTATATTAAAAATCCATGATCAACTTCCTTTCGTAATACCCTACCCCCAGGGGAAGTCGAATCCCCGCTGCCTCCTTGAAAGAGAGATGTCCTGAACCACTAGACGATGGGGGCACAGTTGCCCGACCGTCAGCATATTATGCTCATAGTATGAACAGTTTTTTGAAATTGTCAATATAACGAAATAGTCTAATTAGATTTGAAAGATCTTTCCGTCTTTCATGATTATTTTTGATTCGTCATTTATATCCATGAATTATTCATTCTAATATCATATCAATTGGAATTTTTATTATTTATTTTTTTTTTTTATTATTAATTATTTTTTTTTTTTTTACTAATTATTTTGTTTTTATTTTAATTTAAAAAATATTTTTAAATATTTAAAATAATATATTAAAATAATATATAAAATAATATATAAATATAATAAAATATAATATAAAAAATAATAAAATAGATAAAATAATAGAAATCGAAGAAATAGAATAGAAGAATAGAAATAATACGAAAGATTCTTTCCTTTCAAGGAATGGAATGATTGATTTCCCAGCAAGCCGTAAAGGAGGGTTAAACCCCACTTCTTCTGCTTTCATTCATTGATTACCTCATTGGTAAGTAGTAAGTAAGGGGAATGGGCATATCTCTATCGCCGACTATATTAATAATATATATATATACTTATTAATTTGAATTTAATTAATAATAAATATATTTACTTTACATAGATTTGATTTATAATCTAGTTCCCTAGATATATGTTATGTTGTCCGCATAGTGGCTCATTCCTGAATTGGATCAAATTGTGCCCTTTTAACTCAGTGGTAGAGTAACGCCATGGTAAGGCGTAAGTCATCGGTTCAAATCCGATAAAGGGCTTTGGCTTTTTTTTTTTTCAAAAAAACTCCAGCGGTAGTATTTTTATTTGATTTGAAAGGACAATAGAGATGTTGTTGATATTTATAATAAAAAGAAAAATAAACAAAAAACTCTAATAATTCATTCTAAAATTTCTATATTATTATATAATTTTAGAATGAATTTTAGTATAAGAATTATAGTTATAAAGTTGAAGATTTGTTTATTATATTATACTGAGATTATATTATACTGAGATAGGCTGGTTCTTAAATTGCGAAAATGAAATTAACCGTAAAGTTTAGATTAGAAATCAACAAAAGAAAAAGTAAGTGGACCTAACACATTGAATCATAACTCTATTTACTATTATGAATATTAAAATTCGATATAATGAAATTGGAACAGTAGATCCGCTATCCGCTTTTTCTTTAATTTTCATATTTTTTTTATTAGACTCTGAAAAAATTTGTCGATATTTCTGATTCAATTTTCTTGTTTTTGTCCCTAGTTATTCTATAGGAATAAATAGGAATAAATCACTATTCCCTTCTTCCGCAGAAAAGTTTTTTTGAAGTGACAACATAAGACATATAAGAAAGATTTAAAATATCTTTCTTTAATTCCAGACCAAAAGATCAATTTTATATTGATAGTTTTATACGTATATAAGATTTATCTTTTATGTATAAGTAGATAATCAAATTTATATATCTATCAGATAATGGTTTCATGGACCAAGTCTTTCCATATCGATGCATACACAATATTTTTATTACACCAAGACAATATAATGCAGAATGACTAAAAAAAAATTTCATGGAAAGTTTCCTATTATTATTTAATATTGCATTGAATTAAATAATAGGAAATCTCCTTTTTCTTTTCTGACAGATAAAAAGTAAATAGAATAAAATATTCTATTTCTTTCTTGCTTTGACCTGTGAAAAGACATATTCTGGGGTTTTAGTTCATATTCTATTCATCTGAAGGCAAAAGAAATAGAATAGAATAATAAAGATAAAAAATAAGAAATAAAATTAATTAAAATGAATATTGTAGTCGTTTACTGCATATTCATATAGAAATTCGAAAAGTACAAAATATTGATTTTTTAATTTTAAAAATCAATCTGACTAACAAGATAAGATCCACTAATAAGATTCGTTTTATAGAATGAGAGGATTCAGTCTGAGGAGCAACTGGTAAGGCGGGGGAATCACTTGTTCCTTGAATCGCTCTTTTAAAAAATTCATCTATCCAATTCTAATTGTAATTAATGACTCACAAAAAAATTCATGTTGATATGGTTATTAAGGCTAAGAATAAGTTAAAATAACCGAATTTGGTTCATGATTTTATCTAAATCGAATTATTAACGAATAAAGAATTTTTAACGAATAAAG